ATACTTGATTTATAGAATACATAGTTCTATAAAAGACTGTAAGTTGTTTTCTCAAAATCGGGTTCTGTTTGGGTTCTGGGTAGCGGCCCAAACAGATATACCAATAGGGATGAGGTAAGGCTTACTTATTAATTCCAGAACTACGAAAGTAAGAGGTCAGAAATCTTGGTATCCAAAGGTTCCTAAAGGACATTCCATTTTTGCTCCTAGGATTGAAGAAAAGATTATACGAAAGACTATCAAGACTTCCTAATTATCTTACACTACCTACACTAACGTAGGGTCTACTGACTCTGTCTGGAATTAGATTGGATAGACTGATGGGAAATCAATTTAGGAGTTGTGGAAAGGACTGAAGATACTTTGTATCCATACTTACGAGAGACTCCGAGTACTCAAACATTCAATCAGGATGGTTGGTCGGCTCTTATCTTATAGAATAACAGAGTCAAAGTAAAAAAAAAAAAAAAAAAAAAGATTTCTTTGGTCGTGTAAGGAGATTACAAAAAAAATGTATGTAATAATGGTAGTGATGTCTCCCCATTCTTTCACAGAAAGAAAGACAGTAAGGCTTAGATCAAATAGGAAATGTAGGTATCCAATAGATAGTTATCTATCTTGATGGTATATTTTTTTTTTTTTGCTTATGAAAGAAAGGTAACAAAACAAACAATAGGTCTTACTATTCCCACATGTTCCATTAGGAGCATTACTTTGCAATTTGCAAGGAAAAGGTGTGTGTATCATATTTTTACTTAATACTTCCCAATTCTACCAGAAATCCTATAAAGAATCTGTTACGAGTGGATTCATTGAATTGGTTCATCAATAGCCTTAAGTCAGAATCCTATTTTGACTCTGCGCCATTGATTCTACTATGATTATTGATCAATAATGGAATAATTCCTTCATAGAAATAGGAGATATAATTCACATGGATATAGTAAGTCTCGCTTGGGCTGCTTTAATGGTAGTCTTTACATTTTCCCTTTCACTCGTAGTATGGGGAAGGAGTGGACTCTAGGTATATTAATAATTGATTGAGTAATCGATTGAGTAATCGATTGAGTAATCGAATTGTATCAATTGTTTAATTGATCATTTTGCATTGATCGTTTTTCGAAGCTTTATTTTTAAAAAGCTTGTCTCTATTTTTAAAAAGCTTGTCTCTCTTTCAAAATTATACTGGAAAGACAATAATGAATAATAACCATTCGATCAAACAACGAATGATTCCTATAGTTTAGTTGTATTTCAAAACTCAAATCTACGCATGATAGGAAATTTTTTCCAACCGAATTCCTCCTAAATATTCTGTTTGGATAAACCTGTTCTTACCAGAATTATGGATATTACAACGAGAAAAAACCAATCCCTAGTTTTTTCTTTATTTGTTTCTCTCTTTCTTTACTTTCACTGTTCTAAGAACAAATCGTTCTGCTATTAGATTACGACGATACTTACTTTCTACTGGAAGTGACTAGTGGTTGTCCAAAGAGGTTCTACACATAATAAAATTAGATCTTTCTTCCGCTGAGTGATCCACCACATATCATACATTTAACATTTTAGACTCCTAGAGATTTTTTTATGCTTTTTTGACTCATGTCATGTTTAAGCATGAAAAATGGTCCGAGTCCCCTTTACTAATCTACTTCCTTTCAAAATCTGAAGAAGTTACCATAGAACTTCGTAAATGATCTGTTAATGGCTCAATCAATGACTTCTTGGGATGGGAAATCAAAAAAATTCCTTGGTTTTGTTTTCTTTTGCTATAGTATAGGAATATACTATTCTTCCTCTATTGATTCTTTTGATGGATCCCGGAACCTATATATAAAATTATAAGAAACCTAGGAATTAGAAGAATTGGCCTTCGATTATTTTGGGTTGATCGAAATCGAGTGGATGTAGCGAAAAAAAGAAATAGAATTAGACTGCTATTTCGATGTACTAGTCTACTATTTAGATTAGATGTACATCTAATACATCATATACATACATATTGTAAATTGATCTATATAAACCCTCCATTTAGATAAAGTCTATATCTGTATACAATACAACTTTATATGATAATATCATTGTATACAATATTAGATAATATAAAATACTCTAAAGTGTGGTAGAAAGGACTATATATAGTCCTTTCTACCACACTTTATGATTCCAACCAGATCATTTCATTTAAGACTTGGAATTTTCTTTTAATCCCTTTCTTTCATTTCTTCAATCATTGAAAAAAGGATTGATAAGAACTAATAATTCAGATTCAAATTAATCATTTTGACTGACTGTTTTTACGTAGATAATAAGTAAAAAAGCAGTAGGAACTAGAATGAACAGTGCAGTAGCAATAAATGCGAGAATATTGACTTCCATAATTTCATTATTTATTTATTTTTTTCTTCGCAATAACTCGGGATGTAATCCCATAGAGATGAGAAATTTAACTCCTGTAAATTCATTGGGATGAATTGATCCTGATGATACTGAATAGGATCAATATTATGAATAACAATATCTGATCTATCAAATCGATTCATCGTCGAGAATTGAATAGTATAACATGGGAAGATCCTTTATCCATACTAATTACGAAATGGGATTTTTTATTGGATCAGGAATCCCATTGGATTTTTCATCCTCTTCCACTTTTTCTTTTCTATAACCTACTGTCTTCCTTATCTTATACAACTCTCCTTCCTGTGTATTATACTTACAATTATGAGGTATTATATGACCGGTATTCTATGGGTCACACACAGACCCAAACGAGGTGAGATGGAAAAAAAGGGATTAAATAAAAAAGATCAAATATTCCAACAAATTTACTGAAAAGGGTCCTTGCTCGGTCTTTTCTTTTATTTTATTAGTATCCTCTTTCTTGTATTTATTTGTACTGGAATGCATACATCAAAAATGATGTCTGCAATTTGAATGAGAATGAGATAGATTGTTTACAATTAGTCATTGAGGATACACAAACAAAGTCAGAACTAGAAAAGGTGTGGTTTAACCTGAAAAGTACTCTGTCGGGGTAATTATGTTAAGTTCATTGTCCATCGTACAATAAACGAATACCATTTTTGTATGTACTCCCGGTAAAATAGGATCACTCTACTCCGATCAAGAACAATCGAAAAAGAAAGTAAGACGAGGATGGTATCTCTAAAAATACTGAATATAGTAATACCACCAATTGTACTAATGTACATATGATATGTCTCTCCTTTATCAATCGGGAGTAGTGGAAAGATTTGAAATTCCCGTATCCATATTTGTGTGATGATAAATGCGAAATAAAAAACAAAAGAAATAAGGATCCCCACTGGGGATTAGATCTTGCTTCCTGTCCCCCTTTTCCGTGAAAAGAGAGAGATAAATTGATAAATTCACCGGATCCTAGTTCGGGACTGACGGGGCTCGAACCCGCAGCTTCCGCCTTGACAGGGCGGTGCTCTGACCAATTGAACTACAATCCCAGCGAAGTGTATGGCATACATATTCTTAATCTTACATATTCTTAATGTAATCATAAGAACATTCTAGTCCTAGTCGTCGTATTGTAAGAAAGACAGGAATGATATACTGATATCATATCCACATATAATATGGGCTATAGTGAGAGTGACACAGATTACTAGTAACCAATAATTATTTTACGGCCAAAAGTGGATAATCAATCAGAAAAAAGAACTAAACTTTTTTGTTTGCTTTTCATGATACTTTACTTTACTTAATTAAGTAAAGTATCATGAATTAGATCCTTAGAAAGATCAGAAAGAGAAAAATAGGGATAGAGAAAAAAAATTGATTCTTTCTCTTTATTTCTACGGATTAGGCATTTCCATTTATGGAAGACAAATTGGTTATATCATATTCATGGAGCGGTGAATTATTGGGCCGAGCTGGATTTGAACCAGCGTAGACATATTGCCAACGAATTTACAGTCCGTCCCCATTAACCACTCGGGCATCGACCCAGGAAGAATTCATTCTAGGCTTATCGATAATCTATGATCAACTTCCTTTCATAGTACCCTACCCCCAGGGGAAGTCGAATCCCCGCTGCCTCCTTGAAAGAGAGATGTCCTGAACCACTAGACGATAGGGGCATATACGCCCGACCATCATCATACTATGATAATAGTATGAGCAGTTTTTTGGAATTGTCAATATAGTCTAATGGTATGACTAGATCCAAAAAATCTTTCCTACTTTTATGTTATGATTTTTTAGAATTTTTTTTTTTCAAAAATTCAAAATAATAATCTTATTTTGGAGTAAATCCAATTTATTGTTCCTGAGTGAACTCCTATGCATATACGTATATATTATGTACATATAGTACATATATACATATATGCAGTAGACTCATAATGAAAAAAAAAATGGCTAATTCATGAATTGAATAAAACGGCCCTTTTAACTCAGTGGTAGAGTAACGCCATGGTAAGGCGTAAGTCATCGGTTCAAATCTGATAAAGGGCTTTTTTTTCCACTAAACTCAAGTTTTAGCCTTCGTTTTTCAGCGGAAAATATCTCTATTATTTTTTCTAAAAAGAAAAGGATAACCACCATTATAACGAATTCTTATTATTCTGACTTTGAGTTAGGAAGTTGAACATTTATTGATTAGCAAAATGAATAATTGCACGTATTAGGAGTAGTCCACCTGTAGTGACATAGTAGTCCTCCTCATGTCTCATTATTCACAAATTTTTTGTCCTGGGACATAACAGAAATATTCTATAATACTCTATATATACAATTCCTATTATTAATCGACAAACCAAGGTGTTCTTATTTCTCCAATGTTCTTATAACACCCACTATCAAATTCTAAATAAAGAAAAAGTAAGTGGACCTGACCCATTGAATGATGACTATATCAGCTATTCTGATATTTAAATTCGATATAGATTAAATTGTATAAGCAGATTTATTTTTATTTACTTAGACCACGCAAAGCAAGAATTTGTCAATATTTACGATTT